TGATCCATACTATGAACTCATAAGTATAGAACTAATAACCAATCCATCGCTTCGTATTATCTGGATCGAATCCAAAAAGGCAGTCAAAATAGGCTATATTAGTCATTTCATTGTAACAATTGAAATATGTTTTGCAAAAAAACTAATCTGATTATGAATTGTAAAGCAAAATCAAAAATTATGCAGATAAATGAAAAGATGAGAGAAAGAAAGAGATCAATGATATATGATCTATAACTTCAATATGTAAGGTTTATGAATCATCTCACAAAAGCCAATGTAATAAAGCATTAAGATCGATATAGGATAAATCTATAATTAATTGAATGCGTTTATAGACCAAAAAAATAACGAGCCTCGAGCCAATAAAGACTAAAAAAATTGACTCAAGAACAAAATGAACAAATGGCTCCATTGTATAATTAAAACCTAACCATTAACAAGAAGCAATGGGAACGACGGAACCTGTAAATACATAGGATTCTATATGAAAACGAATTTTAATGATTTATTGGGCGGGATGGCGAAAGGAACCAAAAGACACTCGATTTATTCTGAGAAGTTATTTATGGGTTAATCCTACAAATGAAGTCAATATTACAATTGCAAGAGTAAATATTCGCCCGCGAAGGTTTTTATGTTCAGGACATTATCTACAAATCTATAAATAGAAATAATTATCTCTAAATCTAAAATTTGAAATCTATAAATCTTCGATATCTATATATATATATTATATATAGAAAAATAAATAGAAAAATAAAGAGTATAGTTCTTTCTATACATACATTAAAGTATGTAAAAAAAAACATAAAATATGTAAAAAAAGAGATACAAATTTATTTTTTTATTTTTATAATAACAAACTTATAATAAATATAAAATATAAATAGATTAAAAAAAATCGATGAGAAAGGAATCCCAAGATTCAGTATAGTATAATATTCTTTGTATTTGATTCAGTATATTATTTATCAACGACATGTAGATTTTTTTTAATCATAATCATTTCATTCGCGAGGAGCTAGATGAGAAGAAATTCTCATGTCCGGTTCTGTAGTAGAGATGAAATTGCGAAACAAACATCAACTATAACCCCAAAAGAACCAGATTCCGCAAACAACATAGAGGAAGAATGAAAGGAATTTCTTATCGGGGTAATCGTATTTGTTTTGGTCGATATGCTCTTCAGGCACTTGAACCCGCTTGGATTACGTCTAGACAAATAGAAGCGGGACGTCGGGCCATGACACGAAATGTACGCCGCGGTGGAAAAATATGGGTACGTATATTTCCCGACAAACCCGTTACTGTAAGACCTACGGAAACGCGTATGGGTTCGGGAAAAGGAGCTCCCGAATATTGGGTAGCTGTAGTTAAACCCGGTAGAATACTTTATGAACTCGGTGGAGTAGCAGAAAATATAGCCAGAAAAGCTATTGAAATAGCGGGTTCAAAAATGCCTATACGAACTCAATTCATTATTTCGGGATAGCGATTAGGAATGATAGAACCAAAGGAAAAAGGGCCGGGCCGTTGAGATGAAAAAATCACAAGTTTATTTTTTTTTGAACAAACAATATTTCTTTTTTCCTTTTGCATTGAAATAACAGATTCAAAAAAGGCTATGATCCAATCTCAGACCCATTTGAGTGTAGCAGATAACAGCGGAGCCCGAGAATTGATGTGTATTCGAATCATAGGAACTAATAATCGCCGATACGCCCGTATCGGTGATGTTATTGTTGCTGTAATAAAGGAAGCAGTACCGAACTCCCCTTTAGAAAAATCCGAAGTGATCAGAGCGGTAATTGTACGTACTTGTAAAGAACTCAAACGTGACAACGGTATGATAATACGATATGATGACAATGCTGCAGTTGTGATTGATCAAGACGGAAATCCAAAGGGAACTCGAATTTTTGGCGCAATCACCCGAGAATTGAGACAATTAAATTTTACTAAAATAGTTTCATTAGCACCTGAAGTATTATAAAAAAAAAGCATTATTTAAGAACAATAATTATAAGATATTAAGATGAGATTTTAAGATATAAACTAGAAACATCATATAGTTATAATAATTAAATATAATAATTAAATTGAATGAAATTGATTAAATTAAAATAAATTAGTCAATTTTGTTTCGTGCATATACCTTTCTTTATTTAATAAATTTTTAATAAAAGAAAAAATAAAGAGTATGTTGATTATACAAAATTCGGGGGGCAATAAAAATTGAGTTTATCATGGGTAAAGACACTATTGCTGACATAATAACCTCCATACGAAATGCTGACATGAATAGAAAGGGAACCGTTCAAATAGCATCTACTAACATCAGCGAAAACATTATTAAAATACTTTTACAAGAAGGTTTTATTGAAAATGTGAGGAAACACCGGGAAGACAACAAAACTTTTTTTGTTTTAACCCTACGACATAGAAGGAATAGAAAAGTATTATATAAAACTAGTCTAAATTTAAAACGGATCAGCCGACCTGGGTTACGAATCTATTCTAACTATCAAAAAATTCCTAGAATTTTAGGCGGAATGGGGATTGTAATTCTTTCTACTTCTCGGGGTATAATGACAGACCGAGAGGCTCGACTAGAAAGAATTGGTGGAGAAGTTTTGTGTTATATATGGTAATCCTTCTGATATCCGATGGTATGTTACAGAGTTTGGTTGGTTAGATATAGATAACGAGGATTGGGTTTTAGGTTATATCCCAGCAAAAACCCAACGTAGTTTTGTTTTATACATATACCACACGATAGAGTCAAATATACATCGTTAGAATTTGACGAGAGGACATCCCATTTATAAACTCCGCAACAAAAATTCGAATGATTTAGTAGTTTTTTCAACTTCATTTTCGAGGGATACAATTCCAGATTTCAAAATTTAATGAAATTAAGTTTCTTCAAAAATATGTATATTCAAAATTAAGGAATGAAAAATATGAAAATAAGGGCCTCCGTTCGTAAAATTTGTGAAAAATGTCGACTGATACGTCGACGGGGACGAATTATAGTAATTTGCTCCAACCCGAGACATAAACAAAGACAAGGATAAGTTTCCTAAACAGGAACTCTCTAAAAAATCTGATGTACAAATAAAAAATAAAATAAAGGATCCAGTTTGGCATGAAATGGATATATCCATAGATCTTCGACTTAGTTTTTGAGATGATAAAAAAATATGGCAAAATTTTTACCAAGAATTGGTTCACGTAAGAATGGACGTATTGGGTCGCGTAAAAATGCACGTAAAATACCAAAAGGAGTTATTCATGTCCAAGCAAGTTTCAACAATACTATTGTGACCGTTACGGATGTACGGGGTCGGGTAATCTCTTGGTCCTCCGCCGGTACTTGTGGATTCAAGGGCACACGAAGAGGGACACCGTTTGCTGCTCAAACCGCAGCGGGAAATGCTATTCGTACAGTAGTCGATCAAGGTATGCAACGAGCAGAAGTCATGATAAAAGGTCCTGGTCTCGGAAGAGATGCGGCATTAAGAGCTATTCGTAGAAGTGGTATATTATTAAGTTTCGTACGGGATGTAACTCCTATGCCGCATAATGGTTGTAGGCCCCCTAAAAAAAGACGCGTGTAAGAATAAATATTAACGAAATTTCAAGAGAAATAAATAATTCAATGATTTAATCAAAAAAAAATAATATTATTATGGTTCGAGAGAAAGTAACCATATCCACTCGGACATTACAGTGGAAGTGTGTTGAATCAAGAGCCGACAGTAAGCGGCTTTATTATGGACGCTTTATTCTATCTCCACTTATGAAAGGTCAAGCTGACACAATAGGCATTGCGATGCGAAGAGCGTTGCTTAGCGAAATAGACGGAACATGTATCACACGTGCAAAATCCGCGAAAATACCACACGAATTTTCTACTATAACGGGTATTCAAGAATCAGTCCATGAAATTTTAATGAATTTGAAAGAAATTGTATTGAGAAGTGCGTTGTATGGAACTTGCGATGCGTCTATTTGTGTCAAGGGCCCCAGGTATGTAACTGCTCAAGACATCATCTTACCACCTTCTGTAGAAATCGTTGATAATACACAGTATATCGCTAACCTAAGAGAACCAATTGATTTGTGTATTAAATTACAAATCGAAAGGAATCGCGGTTATCGGAATCGTATAAAACTGCCAAAAGATTTTCAAGACGGAAGTTATCCCATAGATGCTGTATTCATGCCTGTTCGAAATGTGAATCATAGTGTTCATTCTTACGGAAATGGAAATGAAAAGCAAGAAATACTTTTTCTCGAAATCTGGACAAACGGAAGTTTAACTCCCAAAGAAGCACTTCATGAAGCCTCTCGTAATTTGATTGATTTATTTATTCCCTTTCTATATGCAGAAGAAGAAAACTTACATTTAGAAAAAAATCAACACAAGATTACTTTACCCCTTTTTACTTTTCATGATAGATTGATTAAACTAAAGAAAAATAAAAAAGAAATAGCATTCAAATATATTTATATTGACCAATTAGAATTGCCTCCTAAGATCTATAATTGCCTCAAAAAGTCCAATATACATACATTATCGGACCTTTTTAAAAACAGTCAAGAAGACCTTATGAAAATAGAACATTTTCGCATAGAAGATGTAACACATATATTGGGCATTCTAGAAAAAAAAAAGCATTTTCTAATTGATTTACCAAAGAATCAATTGGAAATACATTAGATTTAGATTCATTTTTATCTTTTTTTTTCTCAATCGTAAAGAAGATGAAACAGAACTTTGAATCTTTAACATAATCTATATATTTGCGAAATATAGATCAAAAATGGAATTGAATAGATGTTATCTAGGGAAAATTCACTTTGAAGCGACTATTCCCTAGATACACGCGCATGATATTTTATTTTCAATTTGAATCAATTTGAAAAAGACCTAAAGTTAGGGATTTATCAATAGGTAATGTTGCTCCAATACCTAACCAAAGGGCCACTAC